TCATAACTGTTTAGTTAAAGTAAGAATTGCTTTTGGTCGAACCATCTAGTGGGCGTCTTTCCTTTCAAGATTCATCGATTAGAATCCTATTTTTATTACATATCTTTTTATTTTTTTTAGTTATAGTTAAAACTAACTATTGCTCTTATCCAAATTCTCTTGTTTTCATCTAAATCTTACCGAGTATTCTCTCTAAAGAAAAGGGATTCTAAATAGAATTCTCTTTTTTTTATTTCGAATTTTGAATTCTATTTATTATAAATTGATCGAAATTGAAATCGATTTCTATGATCCTTTCTATTTGATTATCTTTATATAAATAGAATATATTTATATATAGAATATATTTATATTTAAATATTTCATTTTTTTTTTATGAATATGTCCATTTGTCTCTTTTTTATTTTATTAGTGGTTTAGAATAGAACAAGTAGTCAGATGTAATAGAATGTATAGGAATTTGCATCTCAAGATTTAGAATATATCGGTCTTGGTATTCCTTTTATTAGAATCCAATCCCGATGGAGGATTTTCTATTCATTGAATATCGAAAGAGAAGACTAGGTCTAAGTAAGTTATACGAAGGAAAGCCTATTTTACGTTGTTAACAATGTTTACAATGAAACTTAGCATTAGCAAAGATATGCGCTTTTCAAACTGGATATTGTGCACAAATAGTGCGGAATACCGACGTAAATTACTATTAGTATTAGATTTGATTGGGTTAGGTAGATTGTATTGGGGTTGGGTTCGGTTGGAGTTTTTAACCAGACTCGGGTCATGATACAAAATTCCATAGAATTGGGTATACCAAACGAAGGGTAGTATAATTAACTGGTTGATTTCGGACAGGAAACGATGAAAATGCCATATGAATTTTTCTACGAAGAGTACTGAACAAAAGTTGGTTTGTTCATCCACAACTGGAAAAAGATCGATTGGGTCCATTGAAATGAAATGCATTTTTGCTTTTAGTTTGATATTCTACTTTAAATGATCCTCATGAATGGGCTTATAGGAATGATTATCTTTTGATGAAGCAATCAGTCAGTTAAAACAATAACGAGGAAATTCAAATGAAAAATAATACAATTTTTTGTATTTTAATATTCATTTTTATTTTATAGGACTCTAGGGCTATACGGACTCGAACCGTAGACTTTCTCGGTAAAACAGATCAAACTTATTATTATCAAAATGATCTGAACTGTTTCAAAGACCCAACATGCATTTTTTGTGCATTGGGCTCTTTCATTAACTGATATAAATATCAGCTAGTCCGCCATTTTTATTTTTCACCGAAAAATAAGGAGATGGCTCCATGTGCTCTGAGTCATTATGTGGATTCAGATTCAGGAACACTACCAAAGTTTTTCAAGGGGGGTTATCTTGACGTAGGTCTGCCTATGGCCTAGATTAACCTAAGTGAAATGAAGTCTCTATCGCTCTACTTAAAAATCAAATATGAAACTTCATACACCTTAAAGTTCATAGGACGAAAAGAGATTTTTTTGAGGCCCTTATGCTCAGCCTAGCATTGAATAGACTGGATATTCACCTTATCAATATATCAAATCAATGATGGGGTCTGTTTGGCACCTAACTGGGCACCTAAACGGACCGAACCCTTGTCAGGCTATTGTTCTCTTCTTCCCTCAAAGTTATGGAGTAAGACATCGATTTGTCAATAAGATCAATTTTTTTGATTCCATGATGGACTCCCCTGAAAAACATCGGCGCGCGTGTAAACGAGGTGCTCTACCAACTGAGCTATAGCCCTTAGTGCTTCTAATATATATTTATATTTTATTATGTAGATAATTTCTTGTCAAGATGAATATTCTCATGAATCTTCTCAAGATCACTATTCCATGATCCAAGATCATATTGATCGGTATTGCTTCTAAGTAATATGATATTTATAATCCATCGATGGGATGAGTCCTTTTTGGTTTTCTTTGTGAAGATAAATGACCTACTTAACTCAGCGGTTAGAGTATTGCTTTCATACGGCGGGAGTCATTGGTTCAAATCCAATAGTAGGTAGAACTTATTAGATACCGCGGTCCGTGGTATCTAATAAGTTTTTATACCCATTTTCTTTTAATGATATTTATTTTGTATCTTTTCTATTTCTTTTTCGTTGCATCAAAATCTGATTGTGCTTGATTTTATTTACTCGACAGAATCAAGTCAAACAAAACACCCAAATAAATTAAATAAATTAAATTTAAATAAATATAGGGTGTATAAATCGATGATTATTCGGACGCACCCACTCGTTATGAAATCGCATTGATAGCCTCTACCCGGGTCCTAGCCCGTCGCAGAGCTAGATTTGCCTCAATTGTTTGTCTCTTTCCTTCAGCTTTTCTCAAAGCAGTTTCCGCTATTTCAAGAGTTTGCTGAGCTTCTTGTGGATCAATGTCACCACTTTTCTCTGCATCATTTACTAAAACAGTGATCTCATTATTACCTATTCTAGCAAAACCGCCCATCA